ATCAATCGACTTTATCGAGAAAGATTACTTTTTTTGGGCCAAGCAATTGATAGCGAGATCTCAAATCAACTTATTGGTCTTATGATATATCTCAGTATTGAAGATGATAACAAGGATCTGTATTTGTTTATAAACTCTCCCGGCGGATGGGTAATACCCGGAGTAGCTATTTATGATACTATGCAATTTGTGCGACCAGATGTCCATACAATATGCATGGGATTAGCCGCGTCAATGGGATCTTTTATCCTGGTCGGGGGGGAAATTACCAAACGTCTAGCATTCCCTCACGCTTGGCGCCAACGAGATTTTTATTTAAGAGAAAAGGGAAGACTATGCCTTCGCCCTAGGAAATAGTAAGCAATAATAGCATGGCACTTTGCATTCGATATTAGAAATTTTTGAATTCTTTTGAAAAACATTAGATTATGTATCGAGAGAGTAGTATGAGACTAAAGGGTCTTCTCGATTTTCTAATTGGGAGTTTGGTTTAGCGTCACAAACCTTTTTTGTTCACACTAGAGGGCTCTTAACAATATTCACGTTATCAAAAGAATCCAAGGAGTGCGCAAAAAACAAAATTTTTTCTTTGGTTGGAACAAAAACAAAAAGAAACTTTGGGATTGCCGAATCATATCCAAAATAAATCACATTAAGATAATTAAATAATTAAGATAGAAGGCAACGGAGCCATCATAGTATTTTATACATATTCTGAAAGGAAGGGCGGCAATTTGATCATTTAACCACCTGGGTATGATATATTCTCTCTTTCTCTTTCTTTTTTCAAAAAAGAAGCCAAGTTAGGTCAATTTTATTTTAGTGTAGAGCCGTATGCATATGCAAGAAGGGTGCCTGTACGGTTGTTCAATTTGATCTTTTTCCTATTATTCTTTATCTTTCTCTTTCTTTTCTATTCGCTTCATCATGTAAGATAGAGAAACTTTTTATTCTATTATCTTATTATCTTATTATCTATTATCAGGGTAATGATCCATCAACCTGCTAGTTCGTTTTATGAGGCACAAGCGGGAGAGTTTATCCTGGAAGCGGAAGAACTGTTGAAACTGCGCGAAACCATCACAAGGGTTTATGGACAAAGAACAAGCAAAGCCCTATGGGTTGTATCCGAAGACATGGAAAGGGATGTTTTTATGTCAGCAACAGAAGCACAAGCTTATGGAATTGTTGATCTTGTAGCGGTTGAATGAAAATAACATGTAACTCACGCAAATTATCATTTTTAACTGCGTTTACTATTTTTAAATTACTATTTATTTAAGAGAAATAGAAAAGAAATAGACGTAATTCATAATCATCCGGTTAGGATCAATCTAAACCAGCCCATTATGTATCCAATTCAACATGCCAACCATTAAACAACTTATTAGAAATACAAGACAGCCAATCAGAAATGTCACGAAATCCCCCGCTCTTAGGGGATGTCCTCAACGACGAGGAACATGTACTCGGGTGTATGCGCGACTCGTTTCGATCATATAATGACCTGTTACAAAAGCAAGAAAACAGGGTGACAATATCAACGATGAGTACCGGTAAATAGGATAAAATCGAAGAGGGGGCCTTTTTTCTCTTTATTCTATTTACTATTTATCTAAAACAAAGAAATAAAGAACCCCTCCCATATTTCTGCATTGTGTATGAATTTTATGGTTTCCATTGGTGCAAGTCGAATTACCTCAATGTAAGATGAGAAGCAATTCTCCATTGGTATAAAATTATTATCCACTAAGCGGAGGAATTTTTTTAAACCATAAAGATTACGCCCCTACTTTGCCAAGAACGGACTATCAAAGGGTCAGCTACCCAGCTAACTTTCCTAATTAAATACCGTTACTGTATAGGTGGGTTTCGTTGTGAAAACACTATTACTGGATAATTCATGGGTAGAGCCAAAGCGGATGAACTATACAAGTTACCAATAACCTGGAAGTGAGGGCTCCGGTGTATAGAGAAGACCTCCCCGTTTAAGAAGTTACCATAGAAACGATGGAACCCACTACACTATTTCTTTATCCATTTCTATTTTTTATTTGCTATATTTTTGACATTTGACATCTGTAAAAGAATAAAATTTCTTTCATATTTCGCATTGAAATAAAAAATCGTGGTTAGGAAGGTTATAGTAGACAAAGCCATTGGAATTTATAGTTTATACATTGGAAAAATTCGTTTTGTTATTATATAGATTAGGGAGTGTTAAAAGAATAACTGAAAGAAAACAAACTCAATTAGTTATTCGCGAAAGTTTCATCTATTCAATGACTAGAATTAGACGCGGATATATAGCTCGAAGACGTAGAACAAAAATCCGTTTATTTGCATCAAGCTTTCGAGGGGCCCATTCAAGACTTACTCGAACTATTACTCAACAGAGAATAAGAGCTTTGTTTTCAGCTCATCGGGATCGGGATATTAAAAAGAGAGAGTTTCGTCGTCTGTGGATCACTCGTATAAACGCAGTAATTCGTGATAGCGGAGTATTCTATAGTTATAGTAGATTAATCCATGATCTGTACAAGAGACAATTGATTCTTAATCGTAAAATACTTGCACAAATAGCCATATCAAATAGGAATTGTCTTTATATGATTTCCAATGAGATCACAAAAGAAGTAGATTAGAAAGAATCTATTGGAATATTGTAAACGTGTTTTCCCGGAGTTCATTCTCCGGGAAGGTAGAATAGAACTGATTAAGATAAAACAGGCTAAAGCTAAAATAGTCAAAATGAGTGAACATGCTCAATACAAAAAGCTTTCTCCAATTTTTTTTCGTACGACACATCTGGATTTTCGGAAAAGAACCAATCTTATCTTTGAGTTCGGATTTAAATTATGATTCAAGAGTAAACCCTTTTAATTCTGGTTCTAAGACCTGTAGTTCTATCGGTTAACTCGGCTCTTTCAAATTGTTTCTCATTATTGAGAAAAGGTAACAAAGATAAAATACGGGCTTGTTTTATAGCCATAGTAATTAAACGTTGTTGTTTCAAGGTCAATCTATTCACCCGTCGCGATAAGATTTTTCCCTGTTCGCTAATAAATCGACTAATTAAACTCATATTTCTATAAGAAATTTGATCCCCCGATTGAATAGGAGGCAGACGCCTACGAAAAGATCGTTTTGATTTAAGAAAAGGTCGCTTGGATTTATCCATGGTTTGTTTTATTATTTAATTTTATTTATATTTTTTCTCTCAAAATTCTATTTAGTAATTTGAATTCATTTTATTTTAATTCAAATAGGATTTTTTTTTAATTTAGATTTCTATTTAGATAGAATTGTTCTATTCTATCTAAATATAGATAGATATAATGCCACCCCTTTCCCTTCCTTGAAGGGGTAACATACAGGTACTCAACTCGATCTATTTCTTTATCTCTCCATGAATCATATGCTTGGAACAACACGGACAGAATTTTCTCAACTATAATCGATTGGGTGTATTGTGGCGGTTCTTTTGGGTAATATATCTGGAAATGCCCGTTGATACCCTATTAACATTAACGCTGTTTCGGGCACAACCGGTACATTCCAAAATCACCGTTACTCGAACATCTTTACCCTTGTCCATGAACCTCCTTTGAATTTTGGATTTACTCAACTTTTTTATTTTTGATTCAAAACGAATAATTAAAGGACAGAAGATTTCTAAATTTTATTTCAAATCAAAGTAGAATATTTCATTTTTTATTTAAATACCTTGGATAATATCCTTTACTTAGAACTTAAACCCGCATTTCTACTCTACTCCCATTCGAATATTCATTGAAATTTAATTTCAATTTAACTCGAATTGGAACCCCAATCTCCCATATGTTGAAGAGACTTTATTTTTTCTCTTTCCTCCCTTATTTCCTTATTTGAATTCTCAAAAAAAAAAGGGGGGGGGGGGAAAGAGAAAATAGGAGGGGGGATTAGTCACAGTCGCAGATATTTGATTCTATCTTTAATCTTTTTCATTCCTTACTATGTTACTAACTAGAATGAAAAAAAGGGGAATGTTAACGCATCTGGAAAAAAACGATTAATCTCTATTAATAGACCTGCTAAAGCCCCAAACCATAGCGTACTTAGTACTGGTGCCACGGAGAGGTATGTTTTTAAATCTCGCATTGAAAATCCTCCTTTTTTTTATAATATTTTTTATTGTAAAAAAGAAACCATATATGATCCGATAGATAGGTCGTTAAAGACCGACTATAGTTGTACACGTAATACCTAATTAAAATAAAATTTTAAAATGAAATTCCTTTCTTATTTTTGAATTGGCCAATGATCCGGTAAAAGTCAATAAGATAGTACCTTGTCGTAAAATTCAAAAATAACTAAAAAAATCTCCCTCTTACCGAGAAAATGGAAAATACTGATTTATTCTTGTATACAAGTCTTTTACTATTATTATATGTTAGATGGAACAAAAAAGACGAAATCATCAAAAAATGGTGTGGGGAAATAACGATGTGGAAACCAAGATTGAAATTCTATACAATGACACTGTGGAACAATGCAAAGGGATGTGGCGCAGTTTGGTAGCGCGTTTGTTTTGGGTACAAAATGTCACGGGTTCAAATCCTGTCATCCCTATCTATTACTGCTACTACTCAAAGGCGCAGTAATAAGGAATCGACGGAGATCAATTCAAAGTGGACAGACTCTTTCATTTTGACCATACTTTGGGGTTCAAAAAATACTTTGCTTTACAGTCTTACCTATTCCGATAAAAAAGCGCTCTTAGTTCAGTTCGGTAGAACGTGGGTCTCCAAAACCCGATGTCGTAGGTTCAAATCCTACAGAGCGTGATTCTTTTTTCTTAGATAAAATTAGACTGAAAAGGATTCAGCAACTTACCCAACAAATAGGGATTTGACCTCCTGTGGATTAAAGAGAGAAGGAGGCCAATATAAAAAAATGTTAATTAATCAAAGGTCCAACTGATCCCCGCGCCTGTATTGTAAATATGCAGTGACGAATAA